GTGATAGACTCTTCCTAATCAGCTTATTCTTTACTATAGTATAGGTTTCCCTCTCCTTATATTTTAGACTTAGTAAGTATGTCCTTTGTCTCTTTTAGTTGCTAAATCTATCCTATAAGATACTAATAACAAGTCGTACCTTTTTGTTTTCGCCACCCTCAGGGGTCTATTTGTAATTATATAAGATACGAATATCTATAGCATTGATGAGATAAGTATCGATATCAATGTGGAATCTATCGTCAAGTGACTAAAGGGATTGTTAGGGATGACTAGCAAACGTATCAGAAGAGAAGTGGAAACACTAAATGGACTAAACATGTCCGATCTCAAGGGAAACCATATAGCACATATGTGTATGACTACGGACTGAACCGAAACATCGTAGTAAGTCTAGGAAAGGAAATCAACCGAGACCCTGTGAGTAGCGGCGAGCGAACGCAGGATAGCCTAGTAATAGTGATTAGTAGATCCAATACTCTGGAATGGGTAGAAGCATAGTAATATGTACCATAGAAGGTTATAGTCCTGTAGAACTACTACTCTATTACAACTAGCTAAGTACCTTAATTTTGTATAAAGTTCTGGCTTCTTAGTGAGTAGGGCGGCATCAAACCTGCCCGAATAAGGGTGCACCATCATCCAAGGCTAAGTATGATACGTTTAGCGATAGTGAATAGTACTGTGAAGGAAAGTTTAAAAGAAAGTCGATGACTAGTGAAACAGAGCCTGAACTAGCAATCCTATAAGCAGACAGAGCATTAATGTGTGATGTCGTACCTTTTGCATAATGGGTCAGCAAGTTTGTGTTACAGGTAAGGTGAAAGCCCTAGCGAAAGCGACTATTTGTAACTTAAGTTATGAATGGGTTGAATCTGTAGTACAAGACCCGAAACATCTTGATCTATCCATGGGCAGGTATATAGGACCGAACCAGTGTACGTTGCATAGTACTTGGATGACCTGTGGATAGGAGTGAAATGCTAATCTAAAGATGTGATAGCTGGTTCTCTGCGAAATGCATTGCAGTGCAGCGTCAATGTTAGCTTATGGTAGGTACAGCACTGATTGACATACGGTTTTACCGTTGACTAGGGGGGCGTAACAGCTCTATCTAGGTCAGTTAACCTCGGAATGACTATAAGTGATCATTGGCAGTGAGTCCTAGGGTGATAAGGTCTTAGGACGAGAGGGAAACAGCCCAAACAGTGTGTTAAGGTCCCAAAGATATTGACAAGTGAAATTAAGGAAGTGCATTGCTTTAGACAGCCATGATGTGGGATTGGAAGCGTCCATCATTTAAAGAAAGCGTAACAGCTCAGTGGTCTATCTCTAGAGTAATCTAGAATGGCAGTGTGCGCCGAAGATATACCGGGTCTAATCAATACACCAATACCACTGTCTAGTATCTATATTCAATATCGATACTAAGAGGTAGCAGAGCGTCCAGTACCAATGAAGAGCAGTATGTTATTGTTTGGAGGTCACTGGAGTGAGGATGCTGGCATGAGTAGCAAGAATGGATGTTAAATCATCCACACCGAAAGAGGAAGGGTTCTGAGGGCAAGTTACACTGCCTCAGGTTATAAGCGGTGTCTAAGGAGTTAGCCAATGCGAAACTCCGATGATTATATTGCAGAACGGGCTCATAACTGAGATCCAGGAAAAGAATGCAATTTTACTACCGTACCTTAAACCGACACAGGTCCTCGGGTAGAGTATACTAAGGTGACGAGATAACCAAGTTTAAGGAACTCGGCAAACTGATCTCGTACGTTCGACAATAAGAGATGCCTTTGTACTATTTAGTATGAGGGTGGCACAGAATCAGGGAGTGCGACTGTTTACTCAAAACACAGCAGCCTGCTAACACTAACGTGGTCGTATAGGTTGTGATTCCTGTCCGGTGTCTCGCGATAAAGTTATGGTGTGTATGGCTTACCATGTACATTGAACTAGAAGTCGAGATAAACGACGGTCTTAACTATAAGGATCCTAAGGTAGCAAAATGCTAACTAGTTGTAACATACAATTAGCGCTGCCCCCTTTAACATTATGTTAAATTGATATTTTACTATATACGTGAACCACCTGCTGCAATTAGAGCCATGATCGTGGATACATCAAAGGTTAAGCACAGTTCCTATAATTGGACTTGTTTTAACCCTTCTTTATATGAGAAGATTGTTTAGGTGGAATACGTAGATACGTCGTATCACAGAGACTACACGTAGAAGTGTAATAGAACGCGAATAAGCACCCAGTGCTGGTTAAATAGAGTGTTAGTATCTTATATCTCTATTTGGAGTTTAAGGAACGGTAAGTCTTGAGCGGTGACTCCTGACCTCTGCCTATGATTAGAGCCCAGTCTGATTCACAATCTATCTGGTTGTGGGTACGTGACAGAGCTATTCAACACCTACTTAGCCATGCTACAAGCTGTATTACCATCAGCGCAATGGGTCCTAGGTTTCATTGATGGAGAAGGTTGTTTTCATGTAGCTATTCAGAAGAATAATACCTTACGCTGCGGCTACCAGGTTCAACTTCAGTTTTGCATTACACAACACATTCAAGATCGTGAATTAATGGACCAGCTGATCCTTTTCTTTGGAGTAGGTACGGTGAATAATGATGGTCCACTGAAGGTACAGTATCGTATCCGAGGTATGGACGACTTAGAATACCACCTATTTCCATTTCTAGAGAAGAACCCGTTGTTGACTAAGAAGCGACTTGACTATGAACAGTTTCGCGCAGTACACGCTTTAATGCGTAAGGGGTTACATTTAACTCCTGAAGGACTAGCACAAATTCGTTTAATCAAGGGACTGATGAACCGATCACGGGTTAAATAGCGCTACTAGACACAAGATATAGTCCTTCTGCTTGAACTCTCTACACCCCTTATCCTACATGTTAAGTAGGTAGAGGATACTGTTGGAGAGTAAGGCGGAGAGCAAAATGCCTTGGCCACTAATTATGGTCTTGCATGAATGGAATAAATTTAATTATCGCAGTTCCATCGTTCCATGCTCCTACTGTCTTAAACAGACAGTATCAATGAACGAACAATGTCAATATATGCTGGAAAGGCTTGTACAGTTAATTGCTCAAATTGAGATACACTATTAGCTTTAGCTGATCAGCAGTGACTATAATATTTAGTAAAGGAATGTTAGTTTGTATCTTATACAGGTGCAGCATTGAGTGTAAATATCTTATATTCACGTGTTCTAGATAAGAAGTACTAGAAAGGTATCATCCTTCTCATATGTACAACTTTGGTGCAATCACTTGCATCTTGAACACAGCAGTAGTTACATAGGCTTCTCTAAGGAGTCTATTGTATCAGTGTCTAGTACTTTACTGCCTATTAATATACCTATACTAACACAAATATGCCATGACTACAACAACAAGCTTAACTCCGTTTACAATGACGAAGGGCTTCATTCTAGGTTTATTCGAAGGAGATGGGTCACTATTCATCTCTATCAGTCGTAAGACCTCGAATGTCACGGGTTACCAGGTACGACTATCGTTCAAAATTACCTTGCATGAGAAGGACGTAGCAGTGTTACACGCTGTTCGAGACTTCTTAGGTGTAGGTACAGTTGAAGTAGATCACTACTCTACAACAGGTACAGTATACCGATATGTAGTTTGGAATGGTAAGGATATCTTCCGTGTAATTGGTCCATTACTACAATCACAGCCTATGGTATTAGCCAAACGGCAGAATGACGTAGTATTGTATCTAAAGGCTCTAGACATCATGAGTCAGGGTTTACATACAACTCCTGACGGCTTAGAAGAAATGCGTCGACTTAACGCAGGCTTGAGTGGTAAGATGAACAAGGATGACAAGATGCTTCTTGAACCTACGAACACTCCAATCACTAATGAGTGGTTCCAAGGGTTCACGATGGCAGAAGGGTCATTCTACTCTATTGTTACTAACTCTTCTACTAGTGCATTAGGTGTGCGGATCATTGTAGCCTTTGATATTAGTCAAGAGCTATGTGAGTATGAAGCTGTATTACGGTTCCAAGAGTTCTTGGGATGCGGTACAGTTGTCAACAAATCACGACACCCTAGTCTACGAGTACAAAGTCGAGCAGCATTGATCAATAGTGTGTTCCCATTCTTTGATCAGTATCCATTGTTAGGTTCAAAAGCTAACCGTTTAGCTTTACTTAAGGATATTGTGACAATTATGGAGGACAATAAGCCATTGACACAAGCCAACATCACGCAAATCTCAGAGCTCATTGCTTTGATGAAATTGCACTAACATCCCTTTTTACTAAGATAAATGTCACTCAGAGACTTAGTATGACACATATGTAACCCATATGATTCTAAAGTCCTGGAGAGAGACAAGTGATCAACACACTCTCTCCTGAGCGATGCTCCTACTGTCTTAAACTTGGGCTCGGTGAAATTGAATTAGCCGTGCAGATGCGGTTTACCACCAGATAGACGGGAAGACCCTATGCAACTTTACTATAGCTAGGCATTGTACTAGGCCATCACTTGTCACAGGTATGAGGTAGCTGATAAGGCGTAAGTGAGAGACCTCAACAAGTCATGGTCAGACTTACCTTAGTATGAAACTAAGGGACATTGCCTAGTGGGTAGTTTTACTGGGACGGTACCCTCCAAGAAAGCATCGGAGGGGTCCAATAGGTACACATAGCTTAGCCGGAGACTAAGTGGCTATGAAGAGCCAATAACAGCATAATGGCAAAAGTGTGCTAAACTGTAAGACTGACAGGTCAATCAGGTACGTAAGTAGGGCATAGTGAACCGATAGTATGTTATGGTACAGCTATCGTTCATCGGATAAGTTACGCTAGGGATAACAGGCTGATAGCGCGAAAGAGTTCATATCGTAAGCGCTGTTTGGCACCTTTTTAATTAAATAGATTAGAACATGTAGCTCTGCTAAGTTCAGACTACATTATTGCGAGTTGTGAAAGTACTATGCTATAAGAGTCATCACAACCGCACAGTCAATTATATTGACACAAACCTTCATTACTCCTAAACAGCACTCAGTTATTGGCTATATAATAATACAATTCAATCATGACAAACAACTCTCTACGCAGTATGTTTGTAGGGACTCTCTTAGGTGATGCACATATTCGACGTAGCAGTAGTACTGCTTACATTACATTCGAACAAGCATTGGCTAAGAAAGAGTATCTAATGTACCTGTACAATCAGGTCATGAGTATGGGATTGGCTCTTAAGCCTCCTGTGCAGTATGATCGTGTTGATCCACGGTACAATAAGACTAACTCATCCCTATATTTCCGTACAGTGGCTACTGTAGAGTTACTTGATTTAGCTAATTTGTTCTTAGATTCGTTAAATAACAAAGTAGTTCCACTGAACATTGCAGAGTTGCTTGACCTTGAGGCGTTAGCATATTGGATTTCAGATGATGGACAGACAGTCAAACGTGGAGGGGTAACTCTTTGCACTGACTCCTTTACACCATTTGAGGTACAGTTGTTATGTGATGCTCTAATGAAGAACTTTGGCATGGTGACTACACTACACCGTAAGAACCTTAACCATCGTATCTATATTAGTAAACATAGTCTATACGAGGTTCGCGATCAACTCAAGCAACTAATGCACCCATCACACTGGAGTAAAATCCATTACTAATCTATACAATTTTCGGGGTACTCAATAGCAATATTGAGCTGAAGATTCGCTATATACTAGAACCCCCTTTTAAAGGCTCTAATACTGAATCAGTTACAATTTAGAGCATTGGGCAACCAGTAGACGTACGTCTCAACGACTATACGCGAAGGTCCAGATCATATCACACTCTTTGATACCTGGATCCAGATAGAGTCTAAGCTTGTCGAAAGACAAGTAGGGTTACCTCTTAGCAACAAAACTTACTTGGGTCGTAAGCGCTAAGAGATCTAACCCATATAAGCGATGTCGACTCATCACATCCTCCCGGTGTATCAGCTGGGAAGGGTTCAACTGTTCGTTGATTAAAGTGGTACGTGAGTTGGGTTTAATACGACGTGAGTCAGTATAGTCCCTATCTTCTGGTGGGACATATAGGCGAAGAAGAACATCTGGTTAGTACGAAAGGACCATCAGGTGCGCACCTCTGGTGTATCTGCTATAGTTCATTGACTGTACTGCAGAGTAGCTACGTGCGTTAAGGATAAGACCTGAAAGCATATAAGGTCGAAGCTGCTCTTTGGAGACTAAACAGCAACGGGATGTAGACCACGTCCTTGATAGGTCACATGTGTAAGCTCCGTTAAGGAGTGAGCTGAGTGATACTAATGTGTTGCATGACTTGACGATACCACATTGATTACACATATTTACAATTACAATCTTATCATATAAGAATATAAGTCGTATCTACGGAGGGAAGCCTAACGGTCGGGCGCTTCATTTGGGTTGAAGAACGTCTGGGTTCGACTCCCAGTCCTCCGAAATAGACCTTGCCTTCATGTCTTTGTCGTACCTTTTACTAGGTATTATACATAGATGTATGAGTATAAGAGACATACCTAGGTGTCCAATAGGGATTATATAAGATACGTAACTTACATACAAAGTATAAGAGACGGTAGTCACTACTCTAATAGATTCATGATCAAAACTCTACCCATGGTTAATCACATATGTAGAATGCATTGTAGCTAACTTCAATGTATCAGTAGTATCTTAACCTGTATAGGCCTATAGATCTACTGACAAATAGAGAGACGTATAGTAGCTTACCTTAAATTCAACTATGACTATCTTCACATCACCATTAGAGCAATTCGAGGTATCTCCGTTCGTATCACTGAACGCTCCTATTCTTGGAGGACTGAACCTATCACTAACTAACCTTGGATTCTACACACTAGTTGTACTTGTACTTTCAATTGGAGTACACGTACTAGGATCAAACGATCGACGACTAGTACCTAGCCGATGGTCTATCGGACTAGAGTCATCATACGCGTCACTACACGGTATGGTTAAAGAGCAAATTGGATCAGCGAACGAAGTGTTCCTACCATTCATTTACTCACTATTCTTCTTCATCCTACTAGCTAACCTAAGCGGAAACGTTCCATACAACTTCACTGTAGCTACAAGTGCTGTTGTTTCATTAGGACTAAGCTTCACAATCTTCTTTGGAGTTACAATCCTTGGTCTTTACCGACACGGTGTACACTTCTTCTCATACTTCGTACCTGCTGGAACACCATTCGGAATGGTTCCTTTACTAGTACTAATTGAGCTAATTTCATACCTAGCTCGAGCCTTCAGTCTTGGAGTACGACTGTTATAGTAAGCAGTATATCTTGTGGTATGCTAGAACGTAATGCCTTCGGAGGCATGGACACTACCATTGTATGTGGTTACATTGTGTTACAAATACAACTAGCAAGTATATACTTCAGAGACTATGCACGAGAGAGTACACAGTACTTAAGATATAGTCCGATTTCTATCCATCTGAACAATCAGGCTTCAGATTGTAGGAATATGTTGCTAACATGGTTGCCGGTCACACACTACTTAAAATCTTAAGTGGAATGCTATGGCCTATCCTAACATCTGGTGTAGTAATGTTCTTTGTAGCTCTACTACCAATGGCTATCTTCCTAGCTCTTGTTGGACTAGAGATCGCCGTAAGCTTCATCCAAGCCTACGTATTCGTAGTACTTACATGTGTATACCTACGAGATGCTATTGACCTACACTAATTCATACCCCTTTCTATCTGAGTATATAAGAGACAGACGACATAAACGACTTGCTAGATAAATAAGAAGGGGAAACCTATACTAAAACTAACTGATTAGGGAAGAATAGGTCAGCACCAGAAAGTGAAGTACTCAACTCGTGGATCTTCAATGATAGTCGAGTAATAGTGATCGTATCAAATATCTATAAGATACGACAATATTTGTAAAGGGGGGATTATCGTACTTGTGCAGTTGCCGGTGCTTCTGCATGGTGTACTGTGTAAGTTGTATCGTCTAGAGTACTCTCTTGAGCTAATAGATCACTTTCACTGTCTGTAGCAACTTCGATAGTTTCTCGAGAGATAGCAGATCGGTGGTCAGTGAATTTAAGGGCTCCTTTGTTGTACTCGTATACGAATCCTACAGTCAGTAGTACTAAGAAGATCATTGCCACCCAGAATCCGTATACTGATACTTGGTATAGTGTAACGGCTAGTGGGTATAGTACGGCAATTTCAAGGTCAAAGATTAGGAATAGAATACCAACAAGGTAGTATTGTACTGAGAACGGTGCTCGAGTTTGTTGTTGTAGTGGGTTGAATCCACACTCGTAGGCTGATACTTTCTCTGCATCCGGTCGGTGTACAGCTAGTAGAACGTTCAGTAGTAGTAGAATAGCAACTAGTACAGGAACGAAGAAGAATAATACGATCATTGTCATTAGCAACCATAGATAGACATAGCCATTAACTGTGTGCTGTTTAGGAGTAATGAAGGGTGTAGTACAAATAGTACAATAGCAGCTGTTAGTACAGCAATTAGGTAACAGTGTGTGCTTGATAGCTCTACACCATCTCCTGTAGGTTGTGATGACTCTTCAAAGTATAGTACTTTCACAACTCGTAGGTAGTAACCAGCACTTACAACACTAGCTAGAATTCCTACAATAGATAGGAAGTAGTAACCATTGTGAATAGCTGAGTATAGTACCGCATATTTAGCAAAGAATCCCATCATAGGAGGAACACCAGCCATAGAGAATAGACAGATTAGTAGACTAAGTGCTAGGGCAGGGCTTTGACTAAATTGGTTTCGTAGCTCTTTGATGTACTCTACATCACCTGTTCCTTTTTGAGCCCATGGTTTAACTAGTAAGTATCCAAATGCAAGTAGAATTAGGAATACGTTTAGGTTAGTTAGAGTGTATTGGATTAGGTAGAATAGGAATGCATCAATTGATTCTTGACCACTTACAGCTAAGGCAAGTAGCATGAATCCTACATGTGAAATAGTACTGTAAGTTAGCAGTCGTTTGATTCGTACTTGTGATAGTCCTACTACGGTACCAATAATTAGTGAAAGTAGTGAACATACAAGTAGAAGAGCTTGCCATACGTTTACAGTAATGTCACCAAATGTTAGTCCCGCTTGGGCTGGCCCAAGCAGACCTTCAGTTAGTGAGCTTACAGTCAGTAGTAATACAAAGATAGAGATCTTAGGCATTACACTTAACCATGTAGTTACGATTGTAGGAACTCCGTCATATACGTCAGGAGCCCAGTTATGGAATGGAGCAGCTGCAATTTTAAATAAGAATCCAGCAGTCATAACAACTAGACCAAGCATTACACCTTGTGTAACATTGTCAGATGTAGTAGAAACAGAGATAAGACTACTAATAGCATCAAGGTTAGTTAGACCAGTGTATGCGTATACTAGAGCAGATCCAAGTAAAATAAGAGCAGATGATAATGCACCTAATAGGAAGTATTTCAGTCCTGCAGATGTAGCTGATTCGTTTTCTCGGTAAAGAGTAGCAAGAATGTATACAGCAAAGCTCTGAAGCTCAATAGCTAGGTACAGTGATACAAGATCAGTACTAGATACTAAGAATGAGGCACCAATAGTAGTGAATACTAGGATTAGTGCGAACTCAGGGATAGATGGTTTAGCACCAAGTCCAGGAGTGTATCCTTGTCCGAACTCGTTAGTATGGTGAACAACAGAAGTTCGAGAAGCCCAAGGAAGAAGAATCAGTCCTCCAACAACGAAGATAAAGCATTCGATTGCCATTGAGACTGTGCTTACATGGAATAGTCCACTGTATAGACTTACACCAGCACCTAAAGTAGCAACGTAGTAAGCGTTGAATGATAGGGCTGCAGCGAAGAAGAATGTTACAGCAGTTGCCCGATGAAGCTGTTCAGGCGTAAATTTAGTAGATGAAGAAAGCGGTGTCGCAATTAGTAGTGTAAGTAATGTGATAACTAGCATTACGTGGCTTGCAGATATGGATAGATGTCAATGATTTCTTATAAGTAAATATGTGTAATATAAGATATGTACATATGAGCATCTTAACTTATACGCAAAATCGGGATCGAACCGATGAGAGCTCATTGGAAGTGAGCTATGTTACCGCTACATCATTTGCGCAATAACCTGTAGATTAGGCTTGATAGTACTCTATGTATGATCATAGACAACGATACTTATGATAGGGTTTACATGTGATATTGTAATTCTCTTATATGACTAGTAGAACATATAAGATACGACTATACATTTCACCTCTTCGGTTTGTAGTACGCGCGCGAGTCTATTACATACAGTTTCGCCACCTTCTTTTTGCAAAAAGCAAACAACAGTTGCGCTAAGAAAGACCTAGAGGGTGAAAGTACTAGGGGCCAGAAAAGGGGGGGATAATTACTCAGCTTGAGCTGATTGTACTTGTGATCCAGTAGAAGGGCTCATACATAGTACAATAGGTCCAACCATAGCTAGTAAGAAGATTACGCTAGCTACAACTAACCATAATGAAGCGTATGTGTATAGTCCTTGTCCAATGCTCTCAATTTGTGTGAAACCTGTTAGAGCGTTGTCAGCTACTACAGGGTTGAATGCAGCGTGCACTCCTTCTGTAGCAGACATTCCTCCCATCTCGGCTTCTTGGTTACCATCTGTAGCAGATAGTAATGTAGAGTTGAACCAAGATAGTACACTTAGTGAAGTGTGTAGTGAACCTCCATCGTGGTAGCTAGTAGGTAAGATAGATAGTAACTCGAAGAAGAATAGTGAACCTAAGAAGGCTCCCATAGGTAAGCTTTGAGTGTACTCTTGTCCAGTTTCAATTAGCTCAACAAGTCGAAGGTTAAGCATCATGATTACGAACAGGAATAGAATAGCAATAGCTCCAACATATACGATTAGGTATACAAGTCCAAGGTAAGCTACTCCAAGTAGTACTAGGTATCCAGCTACGTTTAGGAATACAGCAATTAGGAATAATACTGAGATAACAGGGTTCTTAGCAGTAATAACCATGATTCCTGAGAAGATAGCACCTAATGCTAATAGGTCAAGTAGGAAGCTGTTCATATGTAAATTATAGTACTCTGGCTCTCATATAGAGGCATAATAGAGTCATAGACTGAGTAGGCAAACCATGAGTATATCGTAACTGGTACGATAGTTGTACATTCCTTAAGTATTAGATTAAGGAAGTCCCTAACTGGAGTCGAACCAGCTCTCTAAGAATTAACAGTTCTTCGCTGCACCGTATAGCTCTAAGGACGATGTTAGTACCTCTAAGGCCACTCTTATATTGTATAGATCTTTAGCATATAAGGTAGTATTTGTAAGGATATGCCTTATAACTTATAATGGAGTAAGTTGAATTCATAGTATCTTATATGTCACCATGAAACTATAAGAGACTCATCATAGCTCTCAGTCTAACTACAGCTATGTATTTTAATGCGATCAGAATATCTCAAACACACTAGATTTGACACGTTGGCTTTTCAGTACTAACGCCAAAGATATTGGTACACTATACCTAATCTTTGCTGTCTTCAGTGGAATGCTTGGAACTGCCTTCAGTGTGCTAATTCGAATGGAGTTAGCATCACCTGGAGTACAATACTTACAAGGAAACCACCAACTTTACAACGTAATTATTACGGCTCACGCCCTACTAATGATTTTCTTCATGGTTATGCTTTATGTCCTATCAGATGAACACCGAATTTCTATGACTGTATATGTGCTAGAAAAGGTCTTGTTCTGGGTCTTTTGCTCTGTAGTCCTATTTATTGTCTATGTAGTACTCTTTATTTGTGCACGTATCTCCTACTACTGGACTGCATTTTGTAATGTAAGTCGAACTTCTGCCAACTATATTCAATCTTGTATTAAAGGTAAAGACGTTCCACCTCACATGAAATCTGTAGTCATCGACGACCCCTACCACAACCGTAAGCTAATTTCTACTCATGGTAAAGGTATGCCAGGTGTCTATGTCTTCCAAGATAAGGAGACTGGAGCTATGTATGTAGGAGGTGCAGTGAACTTATACAATCGAGTTACATCTTACTTTATGCCTTCAATCGTTAAGTTTGGATCACGACGAGTGTATCGATACTTCAACAACTATGGATATGACAATCTTCGACTAACTCTCTTTATTCTACCTACAGGAGCCACTGTAACTACTATTGAGTCATTTGAGCAATTCTTCATTGACCATCTCAAACCTGATCTCAATGTAGACTTAATTGCAGGAGGTTATACAGGTTATCATCGACCGATGGTGCCAGAAATGCGAGAGAAGCTACGAATTGAACGAGGTCACTCTATATTTACGACCTGTCACTAAAAGCATGCATCTTCCGGTTTGATTCTAAGCAATATGCTTTAGGTCAATTGGGTATGCATCATAAGACTCTGGACAAGTGTCTACTAACTGGTGCAGTGTACTTAGACCGATTTGTGTTCAGTCACACTCCTTTACCTACATACCCTTTAGATGCACAGTTATCTTTACAAGACCTAAGCCAACTCTTTAACGAATTACGTAGTGCACACACTCCTAGTCAGCCAGCTGCTAAGCCATTCTATGCAGAGAATGTGCTAAACTCTGACTTATCTGGTACATTCCAATCTATCAACGATTTTGTACGACTCCATGGCGGTGATCGTGGTACTATTCGACACTATCTTGATGGTACGAAACCAGCCTCATCACTATACCGTAAACAATGGCGATTCTCATCTAATACGGACATTTAACAAAGCTACATTGGCATAGCCCAGCCTAGGAGTAATCCTTTGTCTGCCATTTACTATATTCAAGGACACCCTTAAGTGATTCGAACTAGCATACTAGTTACATCGAATCAATTGGGCGATTTGTAGAGATCACTCTTAACGACTATTTGTAAGATATCCTAATTTTCACTACACTAGCAGTAAGTATAGGATAAAGACATAGTCTGACCCCGCTCGAGAGAGTGGGAGACTCGTATGCCTGCCCTTGTGGGAGGATTCGGTAACTACCTTGTACCTGTACAAATTGGTGCACCGGATATGGCCTTCCCTCGACTAAACAACATTAGTTTCTGGCTTCTACCACCTTCACTAATTCTACTACTTGCTAGTGCACTAGTAGAGCAAGGAGCTGGTACAGGATGGACAATTTACCCTCCACTATCAGGAATCCAAAGCCACTCAGGTGGATCAGTTGACCTGGCTATCTTCAGCCTACACCTATCAGGTATCAGTTCAATGTTAGGAGCGATGAACTTCATCACTACAATCCTAAACATGCGACACCCTGGTATGTCAATGCACAAACTTCCTCTATTCTGTTGGGCTATCTTCATTACAGCTATTCTACTTCTACTATCACTACCAGTGCTAGCAGGTGGAATTACAATGCTGCTAACAGATCGAAACTTCAACACATCATTCTACGACCCAGCTGGAGGAGGTGACCCAATCCTATTCCAACACCTATTCTGGTTCTTCGGACACCCTGAGGTTTACATCCTGATTATCCCTGCCTTCGGTATTGTATCACACGTAGTTGCAACATTCTCTGGAAAACCTGTATTCGGATACCTAGGAATGGTATACGCTATGTTCAGTATTGGTATTCTTGGATTCATCGTTTGGTCTCACCACATGTTCGCGGTAGGATTAGACGTTGATACACGAGCTTACTTCACAGCTGCCACAATGATTATTGCGGTAGATTAGGAGCCGCACCCTTAATTCACTCTATGCTGGAAGGCATTTACATTGAATAGACCACAAATTGTGGGTACAAATATTCAAGCTAACCAGCAAGCTATTAGCTTCAGAGACTATACGTGTATACTGATCGCGACATCAGTAAAATATAGTCCATGAGTTGTCCTTTCTCAACTTCTACCTTAAGTAGTATCTCTATTTCACCCCATTGGGTAACAGGCTTTTGTGACCGAGCAGCACGTTTTGGAATGACTCCTCATTTCCGTCAATCCAACGGTAAATGGGGTGTAAACATTGCGTTCGAGGTTCTTTGTGACATTCAACATATTGAGACACTTAAATTGCTTCAAGTCTTCTTTGGTGTAGGTAAAATTTACACAACAGCCAGTACAGCAACTTACCGAGTAACTAAAATTGGTGAGATCTTAAGTGTCATCGTACCTCATTTCACACAATATCCATTGATTAGTACAAAGTGGATCCAGTATACACTCTGGGTCCAGTGTGTAAACTTGATGAAATCGGGTCAACACAACAGCTTACCTGGTTTACAAAGCCTATTATCTATTTATGCTGCTATGAATCGAGGTCCTTCTAGTACAGTACTTCAACACTTCCCTAATTTAGTTCCTGTAAGTCTACCTGTGTACACTCGTATGTTTACTGAATTACATCCTTGGTGGCTTACAGGCTACTGCACTCTATGGGCTAGTTTCAGTGCTAAGTTGTCTACTAAGTACATCCCATCTAATAACAACCCTTACTTCTCGCTACAGCACACATTTACGCTTACTCGAATGGTAAGTGAAGCAGTCATTATGGAAGCTTTAAAGGAATTCTTCTTAGCTAACTTATGGCTACGAGAAGATGGGTCACAGTATACACTTAGTGTAGGTAATGTAATGACTCTCGATCAAACAGTGCTTACTCACTTTAATGAGTACCCGCTGCCATCTTCACTAGCTGCTCAATTTGCAGTGTGGGAAGAGATTGTACTCATTGCACTCTGCCTTCTTTCCTCTCTCACGAGAGAGGAACAGGAGCCGAAGGAGTGAAACATCTGGTTCACGTCATAGTACAAACCCCAATACCTCATTAGAACATGTGCTTCCACAGCTAGAGGCTCTAATGAAACAACTTAACGAATTAAAGAAGTAGAAAGCGACTCATAAGTCCTACAGGAATTAAAATCTTCTCATGGCTAGCTACATGTTACGGTGGATCACTACGATACACTGCTCCAATGGTATTCGCTCTAGGATTCATTGCTCTATTCACTATTGGTGGACTGACAGGTGTAGTTCTTGCAAACGCTTCACTAGACGTTGCAATTCACGACACATACTACGTAGTAGCCCACTTCCACTACGTTCTGTCAATGGGAGCTGTATTCGGTATGTTTGCTGGATACTACTTCTGGGGACCAAAAATCATTGGTAAAACATACAACGAGCAATTAGCTCACATCCACTTCTGGACAATGTTCGTAGGAGTAAACCTTACTTTCTTCCCACAACACTTCTTAGGTCTTGCCGGTATGCCTCGACGAATTCCTGACTACCCTGACGCATTTGCTGGATGGAACCTTATCTCAAGTTTCGGTTCAATCATTTCAGTAGTTGCTACAGCTATCTTCCTATACATCATTTGGGACCAGTTCGTACACGGTAAAGCCGTTGCAAACAACCCATGGGCTGTGCCACAATTCTTCACAAGCACACCAGAGTTCCTAAGCGGACCACAATACGCTCACTCACTAGAGTGGACTCTTGCTAGCCCAGTACCATTCCACTCATACAACACTCTACCAGTACAATCATAGTATTGTTTACGAGCATCGTATAATGGAATAACAACCCCTTTTCCTGGCCCCCCTTGGGCTCTCACCCTCCAGGTCTTTCTCCGCAAGCAGGGTGCGAAAACTATGCTTTATAAGTAATATACACTATCCAGCCTTAAGCCCTCAAAATCAGAAATGATGCGAGGAGTATATTTATATACATCTAATTGAAGATTCAATCAGACAAGGCATGCCAGCAGTACCTCTTAGCAATTGACCATCCTCTCTTTCGCTTTTTGCAAAAAAGAGAACTAAAGAAGAGTAAGAATCAATATAGAGGTAACAATGTTAGGCTACATATCATATTTAACTATGCCACAACTACTACCATTCTACTTCGTTAACCAACTATCATTTGCATTCCTAGTACTTATCACTCTAGTATACGTATTCGGTACATACATTCTACCTGCATTTGTTGAGCTGTTCGTAACACGAATGTACATCACTAAACTATAATAGCTGATTACTCCCCCCCCTTTAGAAATAAGAGCTATAATATACTCTGGCTTGGTGATGTTTGTATATATAAGATACGTATAAGTCAGTCTCATATCATCTTAAGGAGTACTAGAAGGTCTCATCACCTCTCCTATGTACAACTTTGGTGCAATCACTTGCATCTTGAACACAGCAATAGTTACGCTCCTTCGGACTTATGTTAATAGTCCAATGTACTGTATTAGTGTTTAGTATGTTGCGCCGCTTTTTCGAAACAGGCGAATACTCACTCTATTGCCTATTAATATACCTATACTATCAATTAACTATGACAACATATATGTTCAACAAGTCTAACCAGATGAATACTATGTCAATGCAACGTCAAGCTACATCTATGATCAAAGCCTTCTTTGCCAAATATAAGGCCTTAGTTGGTAAACCTGTATATTCAGTAACACCTGATAAAGTGATTATCTCTATCTTCTACTATGCTCCTACAGAAGCACTCTCTAACAATAGTATTGCAGCCTTAGGTAACGCTCTAACAGTATGTTGGGGACGTACAGTAGAATTACGACTAATCCGTATGGCACATTCAGCTTTAGATAGCTCTATTCTAGCTCAATATCTAACAGCTAATGGAGGTAAAATGTCATTTGCACGTATGTTAGATATGCTGAAGAATACATTACCTACTGTAGTATCAGAAGGGTCAGTTACAGATACTTTACCTACTTCACATATTACTGGAGTAGAATTAAAGCTGTCAGGACGACTAACAACACAACGATCAGGTCCACGTCAAACTGTAAGTGCAGGAGGACTAGGATCATCTGCTAAAGGTCAAAGCCGTACAGTAGATTACAGTAAATATGCAGGAAAGAACAAGCTTGGTGCATTCACAATGAAAGTCTGGATCAGTCAACAAAGCCAGTAATTATCCCCCCCCCTTTTGCATATCATGACCATACTTCATAAAGGTCTATGTATACCTATTTAAAGAACTGAATGCGTGCCACCCACCCATTCCAGCCTATTGAATTAGCTTATGGCCCCTCCGAGATCGAGTCTTAGCCATTTGGTGAGGTCTCAGTGCTAAGCGTTTGTCTTTATGGCGTATCTTATATATTAGTTTATAATATAAGGTACAAACAATATATACGAAAAGGGGGATTATGATTTTGACTCTGTAGCGATGTCTAGTAGAGTGTTCTCTACAACTCCTACTACAGGAACAACGATTAGGAACCAAGCAAAGTAGAATGCAGTTGAAATTGCTCCTACAGTGATAAATGGCTCTTCAACGTGTTGGCTTCCAATGTACATTAGTACGAAGAAGTTTGATACGAATAGCCAGAAGGCCCATCGCATTAGTGGTCGGAATTGTGATCCTCGTACTCGTGATGTGTCAACAATTGGCATAGCTAGTAGGATCAGTAGTGATGCGAACATAGCTAGTACTCCTAATAGTTTGTTAGGAATAGATCGTAGAATTGCGTAGAATGGAAGTAGGTACCACTCTGGAACAATTGATGGAGGTGTTTGCATTGGGTTAGCTGGGATGTAGTTGTCACTGTGTCCCAGGTAGTTTGGTGCGTAGAATACCATTAGCCCTAGTACAAGAAGGAATAGGAAGATTGTTACTAGATCCTTGAATGTGAAGTAAGGGTGGAATGGTAGTCGGTCAGTGTTACCTGATAGACCTAATGGGTTACTACTTCCGTGCTCGTGTAGTGCTAGTAGGTGCATTGCTGCTAGAGCAGCTAGAATGAATGGTAGTAGGTAGTGTAGTGAGAAGAATCGGTTAAGAGTAGCGTTGTTTACACTGAAACCTCCCCCAATCCCTCCTCTCCATGGACCTCTAGAAATTAAGGTCTCATGGGGAGAATAGGTTAGAGTTGATCATCAGACCTTGCTTTCGGCTGTTCGAAAGAGATCTGTGCTCCATAAACTCGTTGAAGTTGTGAACTTGCGAATTGCACTAACGTTAGAATTTTGACTTACTTGTAAGTATCTAATCGTGCTGAGTATAGTCCTCGCATATAGGAACATTTGATTTGTCCAGGGAATAACTTGGTTAACTTAGAATTTTAATCCTCCGTATCGTTGGCTAGATTTAAGGTAATCTAACCATTTGTTGTACTGTACAAGCTTGTTACCCATCAAGGTGTTGTACGTGCTGAAGAAGTCAATGACTGCCTGAATGTCTTTCTTAGACGACATAGACAATTTGTGATACTTACCTAGTTCGATCCCAATCTTACGATTAGTACCAAAGACTAGTTTCAATGCCTCAAATAGTGTGCTATGTAAACGTTGATTTAGTTGGAAACAAGCATCATTGTTAGCTTTAACTAAGAAAGATCCTTCTGCAATAGTGAAACCTACGATCCAGTACATAAAGAAAGGTAACTCTAAGAACGATGCTGCAATAGCCGGCATAGAAGGCAGTAGAGGTGATGTAGGAATAGCACTAGGCATGTCTTCAAACCGAGTTAGTCCAGTACTAAAGATATACATGGCTAGGTTGAACTGGGCTCGGCGTGTCTCTGTAAGGAAGAAGATGCCATGATGTACAAATAGTGGGAATAAAAGTTGTTGTAGATCAGTACGACTAAAGATAAGCTTGATAGTTTGACTCCCATTTTTGTTAGTAAATGGACCTGCAATGCGTCCAAAGCCTAGAGTAGTTTGAATGTGTCGTAACATCAATTCATCCTTGATATCTAGTGCAATAACTAAGAGTACCTCAATTGTACCTTTAGTAGTTCGTGTGATGGAAATGTAACCGTCACCGTCGATAAGACCTGCAAGTGTTGCTAAAAATGAGAAAGGAATCTTCAAATATTGTGACTTATCAACTAGAGGTACTTGACCCCGTAACTTAGACCAATTGATCTGTCCAATAGTGGGAAGTACTGTACATAGCAAGCAAATAGAGATAATAGAGAATGTGAAAACGTAAGTTAAACCTGTCTATTTAGAGTTGTAGACAAATTGTACGAAGTCAGTACCAATCCATGGGATGGCAGATAGAAGGTTAGTAATAACTGTAGCTCCCCATAGTGACATTTGCCCATAAGGTAGAACATACAATACCTCTAGCTATGAGTCTGTTGCTAAGCAACTTATGTTAGGACTGATAGTAGTTGTACCTAATCAATTAATGAATCCCGACAACTGTCAATTGAATTTATCATTAACATCATTTTAGGCCTTGAGAACTTTAAGCTCAGGTATCCGACTGTACATTAAGCAGCATTTCAGCCACCTACAAGTGACCCAGTCTGTAGCGATTGTATACACAACCGACGGTCTGAAGAGCTAATTACTCCCTTTAACCGTTTTCACTTGTATTGCCAATCAGTACATGCTAAATGCATGAACTAATCAATATCCCTGTCAGGACATTTACTGTGATTCTTTAAGATCAGAATAGCCTTTTTCCCTGTATAGGTTGCAAAGGGGATACACAGTACGACTATGATGTCATGTTCATGGCAAGACCTAGTGATTTAACTAGCCATTTACCTTTGATGATACCATTGCCTTTAAGTGCACGACGGACTGTCTTTTCATTGCAGTTACAGTACTCTGCAACTACAGGAACAGTGCGAAGCACAATAGAGGTAGTACCGTCGGGTAAGGCCGAACCATCAACCATAGTCAACTCCAAGAGTAGAGCTTTGGCTGAGTTTACGGATACTTTTGCTCGACTCTCATCTGACATAGGTTGACGAGAAAGAGCAGCAGCTCGAATAAGTTCCACTGTTTCAGGACGCAGTTTCTTACCACGATTCAGTGCTCCAATAGCATCACGACGTGCCTGAGAATAGTTAGCACGCATAGCTTCTCGTTGAGCTTCTGTGTGAGTTACACCTAGAGTGTTACCAGCCTCTCGAGCGATGTTGTAGTCACCGTAAGCGGCAATGTAAGCAGTCTCAAGGTCAAGTAACTGTTGATTCATGTCTGAGGTAAAGTCAGGAATCTCATCAATGACCAAGAATGCGAAGTTCTCTAGTCCATATTTCTGTACTGCATTCCATAGAGGTTTGTTACCTGTCCCTCCAAAGAGATGCTTGTGAAACCGAATGTGCATGCGACCCAGTACAGCGCTACCGATGTAGGACTGACCAGTAACTAGGTTTACGATAAGGTAAATACCTGCTACTTGTTTTAGGGTAGGGTATTTTCCTTAATGTTCGGTAAATGTAGACCTTCCCAAGTAAAGATGGGAGTGATCTCACTGCGCTTAGACAGGTATGCTTTTAGACGTTCAGAATAGAGAATAGGTGTAACAGAACAGATGCTAATAGTATCAATAGATAATGTGTGCAAGAACATGTCATCATTTTGGGCTAATAATTTACCCAGGAATGCTGTAGCCATCATTAGAACCAGAATAATTACTCCAATAGACCATAGTAGAACTCGAGGTGATCGGTATGATCCGTAGTATAGACCTCGACCAATGTGTAGGTATACGAAGATAAAGAAGAATGAAGCAACGTTAGCGTGTAGGTATCGGATTAACCATCCGTAGTGTACATCTCGCATAATGTGCTCAACACTGATGAATGCAAGATCAATGTTAGGTGTGTAGTGCATAGCTAGAGTAATTCCAGTAATAATTTGGATAACTAGACATACACCAAGTAGTGAACCGAAGTTCCACATGTAACTTAAGCTAGCAGGTTGAGGGCTATCAATCATGTAGCTGTTAGCTAGTCCAAGAATTGGGTGTGATTTTAGTAGACGCATAAAGGCGAATAAATACCTAACTAGTCATAGATAGAGTGATAGTCTAACCTCTTGATAGAGTATGATCTCAAATATGGTAGTTAATCCATCCAAATACAATATAGATTTGGTGAAGTAAGTCGAACACTTACGTGTAATTTAGTAGATTGAATACAGTTATAAAAATAAGATGCTTAACGACTTAGAGGTAGCAATCTGAATAGAGCTTAGTTAGTACGTCAATATTTAGTTAGGTATGAACTACGTAACTAAAGGAGATAGTGTTAGGTATCTCTGTAAGGCCAAGTTGCTTATAGTGATCTAAGACATATAAGGTACGCTCATTACTGAACATATATATGATCTATGTGTGTGAAAGGGGGGATATCTACTTGTATAGTAGTGTAGATACAGAGTAGTGAATGTCTGATAGAATAATGTTAGGGAAGATACCGAATAGGAACATACAGAATAGTAGTGGTAGTAGTACCATGAACTCTCGTCGAGTAAGATCTACAGCGTATCCTAAGTAAGGACTCCATGCTCCACCTGACATACGTGCGTATAGCCAAATAGAGTAAGCAGCTGAGAAGATAATACCTAGACTCATAGCTACACCTACTAATGGACTTCGTTGCATTGCTCCTAATAGTGCTAGTACCTCACCAGCCCAGTTAACTGTAAGTGGTGTTGACATGTTACCTAGAATAAATAGGAAGAATAGTAGTGAGAATACAGGCATGTATTGGATTAGACCTCGGTAGTACCGGATTACTCGCGTATGGTATCGATCGTAAATAATACCACCTAGACAGTAGAATAGAGCAGGGCTTACGAAACCGTGGGCAATTCCTAGTAGAATTCCTCCTTCAATTCCTTGTAGTGTGTTAGAGAATAGTCCAATTACAACTACAGCCATGTGAGCAATTGATGAGTAGGCAATTAGTACCTTGAAATCTGTTTGTCGTAGTGTAGTTAGTGAACTGTATACTAGTGTTACAACACAGATAGTCTGTACTAATGGTGCAAAGTATGATGTAGCTTCAGGTAGGAATGGAATTAGAATTCGGATGTAACCGTATGTAGCTAATTTCAGAATTAACCCAGCTAGAATCATTGACACAGCAACTGAAGCTTGAACGTGAGCTCGGCTTAGCCAAATGTGTACAGGTAATAGAGGTGTTTTGATAGCAAGGCTTAGGAAGATAGCAAGCCAAAGCCATCGTTGGTGCTCGAAGCTAATATCAGCTAATGATAGTACTTCAAAGTCAGTACTTCCAACGTGGTAGAAGATAACTAGGAAGGCAAGTAGCATGAATAGAGATCCAAATAGAGTGTAAAGGAATAGTAAGAATGAAGCTCGGATTCGGTCAGCGCTAGCTCCCCATACTCCAACAAGTACAAATAGAGGGATAAGTACAGCCTCGAAGAATACATAGAATAGTAGTAGGTCAAGTACTACGAATACTGCAATTAGTAGACTTTCTAGTACTAATAGAGCAATCATGTAAGCTTTAATATTGTGTGTTACGTTATCCCAGCTAGCTAAGATACAGATTGGTAATGTGAATGTTGTAAGTAGTACAAAGTATAGTGATAGACCATCTACACCCATGTGCATGTGTAGGAAGCTAAGTGTGTTGTACTCAACAGTAAATTGGTACTGGCTTGAGCTTGAGTCGAACTCACCCCACATAATCATTGATAGTGCAAATGTAACAACAGTTGTTAGTAAAGCAACACGTTTGATTCGTGAGATTTGTTGTGGTGTTGACTCTGTCATAGGAGCTAGAGTTAGTGCTCCTAGTAAAGGAATCAGTAGTAGAGCTGTTAGCATATTTATATAGTAGATAGTTGATCTCCTACTCATCATTATTTCGGCCCTCTTTCAACAAAAGGCGACCTATCTGTCTTGTAGTAACAGTATAGGAGTAATGACATAGTATGAGGGCTTAACAAAGTAACCCTTCACGATAGAAACGTATAGCAATGATAGTCTATACGATGGTCAAGAAGACTCGACGTTACTATTAGTAGGAAGTGTCATATAAGATACGTATAATTACATCACATGCCATACATACCTATCTTATACTTACATAAACACTATAAGGAACTTAAGTTAGACTATAGGCCCTTACTAAGGTTCCATTGCTTTAGTCCTTTAATGCACATATAAGACGTAAAGACAAAGCACTGCTAGGTTAATGGTAGACCACCTCACTTCGGATGAGGCTGTGGAGGTTCGAGTCCTTCGCGGTGTGATACTAGGTCAACAGTACATCAGTAATAGTTACCCATCTAATGTTAACTAAACAAGGGCTGAGGCGGTAGTATGGTACTACACACGGATTGCAAATCTGTTGACTTTAGGGTTCGATCCCCTCTTAGCCCTCTAGTATATTATGAACAAATATAGGCCTGAATATTAGTACTCTATTGCATACTGTTTAACAAATAGGAATGTGGTGTCAATGGTAGCATGCAGATCTCCAAAGTCTCGCGGAGCTTGTTCGAGTCAAGCCATTCCTGTGCAATTATGTTCCTTTTATAGAGTTACTTAAGAAACAAAAGGGTAAATAAGATATAGATGTACGATACAAGTAATGGGAATCGAACCCATACAACATAGCGTCATGGTTGCTTAAGAACCACCTGTCTACCTATTCCAGCATACTTGCACTAATGAGAATCTCACTTATACAGAGCATATAGTAGAATATTGTATCTTATAAGGTCTAACAAATTATAAGGATAGTGTACGAAGTACTACCTATCAATACAAGGATAAATGACAGAGTGGTTTAATGTGTTCACCTTGAAAGTGAAAGTGCCTCCCAGGTACCATAGGTTCGAATCCTATTTTATCCGACTCCAGGGCCAGTCATGCCCATAATTTGATCTACTGTAATACATGTAGTGACATATAAGATACTAACATTATCTCACTACTATAAGTAACTCTCTACATCTACTACCCTCCTATAGTTTTCGCCACCCTGAGCAATAGCGAAGGGTAAGAAAGACCTGGAGGGTTAGAGCCTGAAGGGCGAAAACCCGTCCCCCGCCTCCCTTAGGTCGGCGGGGGCCAGGGACAAAGGTAGTAAGAATAGGAGCATACTACGAGCTATTGATTAGCTTAGCCAAGTATCTACAGTTATCCTACTAAATAGGCCTGTACATTTCTGACTCTCTTAAATTACTCGTCATGCAAGTATCACGAGCTCAATTCCAAGCACACCCATTCCATTTAGTTACACCATCTCCATGGCCACTACTAACTTCATTCTCACTACTTATCCTTACAATTGCCGCTGCAATGTACTTCAACGGATTCTCTAACGGAGGATACCTTGTAATTATCGGATTCATTACTACTGTAAGCTCAATGGCTCTATGGTTCCGAGACGTTGTAGCAGAGGGAACTCTACTAGGAAACCACACATTTGCTGTACAGAAAGGTCTTAACCTTGGTGTAGCATTATTCATTATTAGTGAGGTATTCTTCTTCATCTCAATCTTCTGGGCCTCAAGTATGAAGTGGGCCCATTAAACTATATTATATGCTAGAACTAGTGTAACTATAGGTACTATATTAGTCACAATCCTATAGATTTCTTTGACTAGCAGTTACAAACTCAACGACTATACATATAGATGATGCTATCACATCATGAGACATAGTCTAACCTATTAACGGCTTAACCGACTTCTTGCACTTCTACATGAGTGTCAGTGATCAAATTTTAGTACTAGAATGCAGTGCTCCTGTGCTAATTACTAACTACTTCTCAGGGAACAAACCTCGTACACTTGTTGAGGAAGTAATCCCTATGCCGTACAATGATCCTGATGCTTCTAAACAAACGCTACCCCGACAACTATACGCAGCTTTGATGGGCTATTGTGCAGTAGTGGTGCCACTATCATGAAAGGGCCTCACAATTGGCATTTTCCACGAAGCACTGTCCTGAAGTTATCTTCTACGGACTTAGTGTTTCTTCAATGGTTAATGGACTTATTTACTCCCTATCTTGAATGGAACCCTATTCGTAATGCTTCACTTAAGGGAGCTTCAAGCTCTTTAGCTGCTGTTAGTTTGGATAGCTTCTACCTTTATATCTTACGTATGCACTGGCAACACGAAGGGCTGCATTTACTGCCAATTCACTTTGAAGAGTACTTTGATTGGATCACACTTGCTTTCTGGGCAATGCGAAACGGTCAATGGACTAACAACTACTTTGTGATTGGAGTATCTCGCTTGAATGCTAGTGAACGGCAACGACTTATCGACGTTTTACAGTCTAAGTTGGGTTTAAGCTCTAAACTCATCATGGGAGGTAAGAAACTTGCTATTTCAGATCCTCAACGTGTAGTAGATAATATCTCACCACACTTCCATGGTAGCCAATTACATCGATTGAGCAAGATTAGCCGATAATTTTAGGTATACTAGACTTCCACTCAGCACTAGCACCTACTGTAGAGCTAGGAAACGCATGGCCTCCAGCAGGTATTGACCCTCTAAACCCTTACGAGATCCCATTACTTAACACTGTACTACTACTTTCATCAGGAGCAAGTGTTACATACGCACACCACTCACTAATTGAAGGTAACCGACGAGGAACTATCTTAGGTATCATCATTACTATTGTACTGGCTCTATTCTTCACAGCTCTTCAAGGACTTGAGTACTACGAGGCAGGATTCACAATCACTGACGGTGCTTACGGATCTACATTCTTCTTCGCTACAGGATTCCACGGACTTCACGTTATCATTGGTACACTATTCATTGCTGTAGCCTTTGGTCGAATTCTATCATACCACCTAACAGACCACCACCACCTTGGATTCGAAGCGTCAATCCTATACTGGCACGCACCCATCAAACCCTTCTATCACCCTTTGAAGGTTTGCCGTCTTACTGTGTAAACAGTACGATTACCACTCTACTAAATGCTGGGAACAGTCTACTAGATAGCAGTTCAATGAACTCATAGCCTAGCTAGTGATAGACCCATCAGCAAGTAACACTACTTCAGAGACTTCATGTAGAGCTCCTCGTCTTCACATTAAGACAAGGATGAAGATATAGTCCAAGGCATAGATACTAACACTATGCTTTGACTTCGTTGATGTTGTATGGCTTTTCTTGTACGTATCAATCTACTGGTGGGGATCTTAATCTGCACTATCATTCTTACTTTCAACCCCCTTTTCATGTCTGTTGTTAAGCGTACCTTTTCTTCAAATGCGTCTAGCCTATTAGGTCCTGACAACAAGACACCATTAGTAGATTACATCATGCAGATGATCACTGGATTACTCTTAAGCGATGCAACTCTAGTTAAGAAGTACGCTAATGGAAGTACATACTTACAATTTGCACAAAGTGTAATTCACGGTCCTTTCATTGTTTTTGTGCACAATCTGATGTACACTGCAGGCTTGTGTAACATGACAGCTCCATCTACTAGTACTGCTGTAGTAAATGGTTACAAGTACCTCTACTTAAGCTTTGCTACTCGTAGTTTCGCAAGCTGGAATGAACTACACTCAGCTTGGTATCAGGAAGGTATCAAGGTACTTCCTCATAACATCTCTGATTTGTTAACACCTATCTCTTTAGCGTATTGGCTAATGGGTGATGGTGGATGGAATGGAAATGGTATCAATTTAGCTACTAACAACTTCTCTCGTACAGAGATTGAGTTGCTTGTAAGTATTCTGGCAAGCAAATTTGGTCTTCACTGTAGTATTCAGTCTCGCAATCGACTGTATATCTGGGCTCGTTCTGTACCGAAATTTGTTGAGATTGTACGACCACACATGGAAAAATCTATGATGTACAAAATTGACAAATCATGCCCTAAACCTATCAAACAAACACCAATCAAGGTGTCATAACTCCCCCTTTTGGCTTCATTACTCTCTAACCTAAGGATTCGAAGCTGTGTAGGAGGGGGTTAAGCACTTCGTTGACGTAGTATGGCTATTCCTATACGTATCAATCTACTGGTGGGGATCATAAGTCTCATCAATCACCCCCCTTTTGTATCATTTATGTTCGTATCTTATATGTGTACGAACATAAGGTACTATCATGCCTATTAAGTGCTTAAAAAAAGGGGAGATTAGTATGGTGCAATGTCGAATGCTACTAGAATGCTAGGTACTAGAATAATTAGTGCAATTACAACAGGTAGCATACCCATCCAACAGAATTGCATTAGTTGGTCATATCGTAATCGTGGTAGAGTAGCTCGGAACCATACGAATACGAAACAGAAGATACAAGTCTTCAGTGCTAGTACAATACTTTGAATGTTGATGAATGTGTCGTTAGGCACAATCTCTGGCATAATGTATCCTCCAAGGAATAGAATAGCTGTTAATGCTGACATTAGTACAATACTACAGTACTCAGCTAGGAAGAAGAATACGAAGATCATTCCACTATGCTCAGTGAAGAATCCGGCAACTAGCTCTGACTCAGCCTCTGGCAGGTCAAATGGAGTACGGTTAGTCTCAGCTAGTACAGAGATGAAGAAAATGATGAATAGAGGGAATAGAGGTACAAGGAACCAAACGCTTTGCTGGCTCTCAATGATTGTTGTGTAATGGAATGTTCCTGTTAGTAGGATTACAGCCAGTACTGCAGAGCTTAGAATTAGCTCGTAACTAATCATTTGGGCTGTACTTCGAAGTGAACCAAGGAAGGCATACTTAGAGTTCGCAGACCATCCAGCGAATAGTACACCGTATACTCCAATAGATGAAATAGCTAGTGAGTATAGAATTCCAAGGCTAAAATCTGATAGTGCTAATCCACTACCAAATGGGATCACGGCCCAACCTAGAAGGCTGAACACTAGACTAATAACAGGGGCTAAGAAGAATAGACTTCGTGTAGCATGTTGTGGTACTACAGTTTCCTTCACTACCAGCTTAAGAGCATCGGCGAATGGTTGTAGTACTCCGTAGTATCCTACTGTGTTAGGTCCTACTCGTCGCTGCATACTAGCAAGAACTTTACGCTCAATGATAGTCATGAAAGCTACGGATAATAGGATTGGCACTAGTACGATTACTACTTCAAGTAGGCTGTATAGAACTGATAACATATTATAAAATAGAGGTTGTCTGTGGATCACCTAACCTACGGTAGGGTTAAACTCTGTATTAGAGTTTGCCTTCTAATAGTTCCTGTATATCTACAAGTTTTCGCACCCTCTCTGCTTTCGAAAGAGAGCAATAGCTCGGGATAAGAAAGATCTGGAGGCCAGGAAAAGAAGGAATACTGTGTAGGAGTGTCGCACTCGTAAGGGTATGTTAAAGGGGATATTAGAAGCTATGCTCCTATTTAGTACTATACTTGGCTATCAAGCCAGCTTAGGTACTTCTCAAGTGAAACAGCCTCTACAACGATAGGCATAACTTAAAATGCTATGTAGTACGATTCGTGGTGCATAGCATTTAAGGGACTATGTATTCATTCCTGGCCCGCTTTTTGCCCCTCCTACGGAGGGGAAAAAGAAGGCTCTAACCCTCCAGGGTGGCGAAAACTAAAATGATACACGTATAGTCTCTGAAGATGTTATCTTGCTAGTTGTCTATAGATGAATGTGGTTCTGTCTCCTAATTATAGGCGGACATTCATAGAGTTTCTAGCATACAGTGTGTGTCGGGCTTATGCGATCAACCCGTGGTATACACCACAAATCTCGCTACATTGTCCGTAGTATACTCCTTCACGTTGAATAATTACTGATGTTTGGTTTAATCGACCTGGTACAGCGTCCATTTTCACTCCTAGTGCTGGAACGGCCCAATCGTGGATAACGTCTTGTCCTGTAACGATGAATCGAATGTGTGTGTCTACTGGTACTACAACTCGGTTGTCTACCTCAAGTAGTCGTAATTGTCCTAACTCTAGGTCTGACTCTGGTACCATGTATGAGTCGAACTCAATTGACTCACCATCAGCGCTTACAAAGTCAGAGTACTCGTATGCAACTCTATACTCTCTAGAATTTGAGTAGATGTATAGAGTCGGACTATGTCATATAGGTAAACCTATTTGCATGTATAGTCTCTGAGGTATTACCTACTAATTAGGATCATGGTCATATTGTCACTCCAATGGGAGTAAAGACCAAACTCGGTTTTAGTATAGTATGCAATTCTCAATAGTACGGCTTACTAGATAGTGATCTATCTTTACTATGTACTATTAGGGGCCTATTGCCCTGATGTGAATTTGAATCGTCGTGTACCATCTAAGCTCGTATAGGCACCTCGGTCCAAGTGCTTGTTGATGAAGTCATGATGGAGCTTCAGTGCCTTAGAAGCTTTGGTAACACTAGGGTACTGTCGGCTGATGCCAGTGTTAAGATCTAACACTAGAACAGGCTTAGACTCATGTGGCTTACGGTCAGAGATCTTCTTTAAAGTCTCTTCATGAGCTGTGAAATAGAAAGTTCCTAAGTTCGTCTTAATTAACTTCTTCATACCTACATACCGATTGATACGTTTGTAGTCTACAACTTGATGAGCTGCAGCTGCTGCGTACACACTAGGATAGTTACCAAAAATGGTCTTAAGATCCGCGGTAATAGCATAGACACGATCTTCAACCAATTCTAAGTTGTGAACTAGAGCTGGATGGAGTTAGAAGTAGGATGAACTACAGTACCTTCTTTGTCAGTACCTTTAATCTCAATGTCAATCTCAATGTCCAAGTAAGGTGAATGCCAATGACTTACAGATTTAGCGTAACGTGATAGTAATTGATGTGAAGTATGAAGTTCTCGCGCTGCTGAACGTAGTGACTTGAAAGAACCTAGTGGGTTTGAATTCATATCATAGATCTGCACAGGTAAATTTTCATCTGTAACCCAGTGTGAAATGTCGACTTTAGGTGTAGTGTTTACCTCATGGTTAAGTTCTTCACTTAGTGTTTCTTCAACAACAAATGGAACTTCAGTACTAGAGTCTACGACAGGTGCGAGCATATGAGGATGTGTGCTAGTAGTAGCAATGAACCGACCGTTTAAGGATGGTTTAAATGCATCAAGGTAAGCTTGTTCAACTACAGCTAATTCATACTTTGTAAAGGCGGTTAACAATTCAATGTCCTTTGCAGTTAAATTGTATTTAGGATGTGTAGAGATGAACTCTTCTACAAAGTTAGTCCCTGTATGAATATGGTGGAAAGTAAAGCTATCAGCTGAGTGTTCTTGTACTAAGCTATACAGCCGGTGTTGAGTTCCTGTCATAGAACTAGAGAAAGCTAAATCTCGATGTGATCGTAGTCGTGAAGCAAGATCAATAGAAGATCCAATATACCCGTTGTCACTGTCACTTTGTAGAATCATATAGATACCAGAAGTACGAGTTAGGCTAGGTAGTTGACCTAAATGTCCTAACGATGTACCTTTCGGTAGTACTAGGTCTCCTGTCTCAGTGATGTGACAAAGTGAGTCGTAGTGTTGTCCTCGTACCTTTGTAATGAACTCACGAACTTCACTTGAGAATAGGTCAGAATCTAGGGCTTGATTCAATACATCTAAGGTGTTGTTGTGATTTTGACTAGGTACAAGTGGAATATCTGAAGAAAGCAATGGTCGACAAGTACTCTTAAGATCTTCTACTGATGTGATGAAATGTGTAAGAGCGGAAGCATTGAAAATATGAGGTTCAAATCCCAATTCATCAGGGCAATTTACTGACCAGTACCACTGGTGTCCTGCAACTTTAACTGTCATTGTAGGTGAAATTACCTCATCCATTAGGTATAGAAGTTTGAAGCTAGGGAATGCGATAGCAATTAGGATTAGAGCTGGAGTAATTGTCCAAATTAGCTCGATTAGTGTACCGTGGTTGCTGTACTTGTGTACAATTCCTACTTTGTTGCTGCTGAATTTCATTAGAATTACTGCAAGCATCCAGAATACTAGGAAACTAATTACAACAAGGTAGAAGAAGATAGTGTCGTGTAACTCGACGATACCCTCGAAAGTAGGTGTAGCACCGTCCTGGAACCCAATTTGCCATGGGTACGGAACGTCACAGTGAAGTGGAGCTACAAGTGATAGTAGGCTTGTAAAGATTGCCATAATTATTGTATGGGTATACGCTCAATAGCCCTATTGACATACAGTACTGCATTGAGTACTAGTAGGTTAAAGGAGATAGTAAAGACTAAACGACCAAGGGTTATGACCCTGACCATCCTTTGTTAGAACAACTCTAGTGTATACAAGTAGTGGGACTTGAACCCACATGGTTGAGAACCACAGTTTCCTAAGAACTGCCCGGCTACCAATTACGGCATACTTGCATTTAGTTTATCTTGAGAGTAACTCTTCTATGTAATATAGTATACAATACTCCTCTGTCTCTCATAGGTAGTGTTGAAATACACTTACATACCTTATAATTTTCATATCAAAAAGGGGGTTAAGAGTGTCGTGTATAACTATGAGTATAGAAGTAGGAATGACATCATTAGTGCCTCCGCACTATAGTGTATAGTGGTACAGTAGAATACTTAGGATCGCTTCACATCTAGTAAGTAACGTTTCAAGTAGAGCTTAGTAGCATTTGTTCGTAAGTGTCGCATGACATTAGGTTGATTCCAACCCATAGCGTCAACTGCCTTACGGATACTGCTGTAAGATGAAGAAGTGTTTAACAAAGTATCGTGGATTGTAACTTCAAATCCAGGTCGGTTAGGTGTCGCACGTGATAAGGCCGAAGATCGTAACAAAGCTTTAGTTTCTTCTGTGTGCTTACGACCAAAGAACGAGTTATTAGATCCAAATCGATCCAATTTACGTGTACTAGAGTTATAAGGTACTAACACGTTTGTAATAGAATTGTACTCTGGTTGAAGTACATCAATCCAGTGTTGTTCTGCTTGTGCTAAGTCTTGAGGCTCTAACTCTAAGATAGTTAGGGCAAAAGATTCAATTCCATACTGTGCAATTGCACGACTAATAGCAGATGAACTCAGCGTACGTTCGATGTATGCTGCTTGGAAGTAGTTGCTTAAGCGAAGATACAATGATCCTGCTTTTCCTACATAGCACTTCCCGTTAAGCAAATTGACCCAACAGTAGATACCTGATTTATTCTTCACAAATTCACGAATAGGGTTACGATCCATGACTGAGAAGAATGACATTACACCATATTGAAATGGGTAGGAAAGCCCTTTAGGTCGTAAAGGTAGAATGTGTACAGCATTACCTAAGATATTCAAGTACTCAAGTGATTGCGGATAGCATAGAATACCAATCACAAGAAAGGGGGTTAAGAATGTCATATACAACTATGAGTAAAGTAGTAGGAATGACATCATACATCTGCTAACATTTAGTATAGCAGATAGATCATCTCTTTGTAAATATGGTGTTAAATTTACATCAGGTATATGATCGTTGAAGTTTACACTTGCTGGTTGAGGTATGGCATACTCTGTAACTTAGTATAAGTGCGCAGCCTTGATCCTTTCCAGCATATTGCCTGATACGCACCTATTTGTGTAGTGCGAATAGTCCTGTAGCCTCTGATAGAGCGAATCCTAGGATCGCGTATGAGAATAGTTGCCAATACACTAGACATTTGGTAGTTTTACAGTGATCAAATACTTGCCACGGAATAGATTCTTACGATTGTTCTTGAACACACCTACATCGCAATCCATTGCACGTGCAGCTTCATTTTTAGAACGATACGTAACAGTCACTTGGGTAGTAATATCTAGTACACATACTGCCATATTTCCACCAGTACGTTGTGGAAGACTTTTCAGTTCAGCCACATACTTGCATAGATCCTCTTGAGACATGCGACAATCAATAGTTTCGTCAAGTGGTACCTTGGAGAAGAATACAGATTGTCGATACCAGCCTCCTCGTTTCATCACGTTCTTAAGCCACGTACGTTCGTAGCCAAACAACTCAGAAACATGACCCATAGAGTCAGCTGTGTACACTAGTTCCAGCTCAGAAGCTTGATCAGACTCAATACTACGATAGATATATACGGGTTCACCTGTAGCAGCACGGTGTTGAGCAGTAGCCTGTTCAGTCCATGGAATCCCAGGCTTAGCTACAAATGCGGCATTGATGCAAGGTCGGTACTTGAAGAATAAGTACTGCTCTAATACACAAAGGAATTGCGTTAACGTTAGTCCTTCAGGCAATTTAGATAGTACTTCAGGGCTTAGTAGGAAAAGTAGAACCTCACCGTTCCCTTGCATGCTCTCTACAAATTTAGCAGTACGTGGATCTTTACCGTTAGCGTGGTCCTTAACTCGGTTACCAGTATGAACTGATTGACCTACATACGAGTTAGACATGTTGTCATCACCTTTGGGCTTAATTAAGTAACACCCAGGTGTTCGCTTAGCAGGATCTTTCGAGTTTTCAGGTCCAGCCACTGCAGCAAATGGAAGTACATGCTCTGTATTAGGTACAGGCAGACTCAATACAATAGGGTTAGATGTCATTTCTTCACACAAACTGATGTGCTCATCCGTAACATTATCATACTCAAGAACAGTCTGGATCATGCTTCGAGTAGGTCCACCATTGTTGCGCATATGGCTAACTGCAAGGTTGTTCAAGCGGAAATAATTGTCTCGTTTCTTAGCAACTGTAGAAAATTGCCATTGTCTAGTACAATGAGATCATATCAAGCACGGTAAGTGCATTAACGTATGATCGTTGGAGAGTTTCCTCTTGCTGGTTGCTTTAATGTGCCTAAGTTATCACCAAATTTCTGGTAGTAGACATTTAAAGGTGCCAGCATATAGTTAATTAAGACCCCAATAATTTAGGTCGTAGAGCAGGGTTTCGAGCTGTAGCAGTGATTAGTCCTGAGAATACAACTCCGATACCAACTCCGGCTCCGGCTAGCCCGATAGTAGCTAGTCCTGATCCAATGTATTTTGCAGCTTGTAGCATGGTTAATATGGGTTATTAGCTCTGTCACTTTAGTACATCAATTTAATGCACCACAGACTGGGCTCTAATTATGAGTAGAGGTCAAGAGTCACCGCTCAAGACTTACCGTTGCTTATAATAGTATAGACTATATAAGATACGTTAGTTTGACTAATTCCTATCATGCCTATTGAATCATATGTAGGTATCTTATATGAGCTTTCTCTATGTAAGGAACTGCATAGAGAGATATGCATAGCTCCAATACCATTCTGTGACAGTAAGTGAAGGAACGTATCCTATAAGAGGTCGGCTTAGTTCAACGGTAGAACACTAGTTTGTGGATCTAAAGATTCCAGTTCGATTCTGGGAGTTGATCCAGATATTGCTTAACTACAATCACATGATAGTACGAGTATTAATTACAGGGGGTTACGAGGTTGATAGCTATCTATAGCTACAGGAAAGTCCTATGTGTATATATATCCTCTTAGGAACAACTAAAGTTGTGACAAGGTTTACAGAAATATCACGCTGTAACTCCAGTAGTTAGTTTCAGTGGCGCACTTCATGTCATCTCTCACTTACACTGTGATGAGGTATACACTTAAATAATCAGTAAATGTTGTACTTTATCAACCAACTAGTAGTGTTACTAGTACAGAATTAGGCTTATAGTAACCCCTTTAAAGCTAATATAGTTCAACGGTTAGAACATATCCCTCATATGGATACAATGTAAGTTCGATTCTTACTATTAGCTAGGTCTAAAGAAGCTTGTACATCTAATCAGCTAACTTTCATGAGATACCTTATAATGACATCTCACTTATAAGGAATATCATATAGATGTTTAATACTTATAAAAGTGACTAATGGGATCATAGCTCAACGGTAGAGCGCTCAGCCGATAATTGATCGATGGTGGTTCGATTCCCCCTGGTCCTAAGTCCATTACAGTACTATCATAAAGTACTATCTACTATAGTGAGTATAGTTTAACTGGTAAAACACTTCAGTGTCATTGAAGTAGATGCGGGTTCGAGTCCCGTTGCTCTCGTCTCCTTTACTATAATTGGTTAGGTATTTGGTCTCTAGACTCACTCTTTCGTTTGATAGCCTAGTCAAACAGCTATAATTAGTTCAAGGCATTATAAGGTCTACGTAACCTTTGACAACATTCTCAGAGTATCATTACTCTAGACTTCTATGTCTCAATTGCTAACTCTATTCTGTAGTTACATTGTTATCTATCATATTACAAAGGCAACCAATAGGAACTACTACAAGATGCATGACATTAGCTCTAGTGTTATTCCTTGTAGGTATTTTAGGCTTCGTGCTTAACCGTAAAAACATCATTCTAATGCTAATCAGTATTGAGATGATGCTACTAGCGGTGACTCTACTAGTGATTGTTAGCTCATTTAGCTTCGATGACATTGTTGGTCAAACCTACAGCATCTACATCATTGCCATTGCTGGTGCAGAATCAGCTATTGGTCTTGGTATCTTAGTTGCATTCTACCGTATCCGTGGTTCAATTACTTTACGTTAGATGTACCTATCAATTCTTGCTCTACCTCTTCTTGGAGCTGCCTCAGCCGGGCTTCTTGGACGTAAATTAGGTGTAACTGGTGCACAAATCGTTACAACTGTATGTATGTGTTCATCAGCTCTACTATCTATTGTAGCTTTCTACGAAGTTGCATTATGCGGATCATCAGTATCTATCTACTTAAGTAGCTGGATCGATTCAGGTCTTATGTCTGTTGACTGGGCCTTCATGTTTGACAGCCTAACAGTATCAATGCTATTACCTGTAACTCTTGTATCTTCAATGGTACACATCTACTCTATGAGTTACATGGCTGCAGACCCACACAACCAACGATTCTTCTCATACCTTTCAATGTTCACTTTCTTCATGTTAGTACTAGTAGCTGGTGACAACTACTTCATCTTATTCCTTGGATGGGAGGGTATTGGAGTATCTTCATACTTACTAATTAACTTCTGGTTCACACGTGTACAAGCTAACAAGTCTGCTATCAAAGCTATGACTGTTAACCGTGTTGGTGATATGTTCCTAACTATTGCCTTCTTCGGTGTATTCTGGGCCTTCGGTAACCTTGACTACGCTACAGTATTCAGTCTATCACCATACATGAACGAGACTGTACTAACTCTAATTGGGCTACTATTCCTATTAGCTGCTATGGGTAAATCAGCTCAACTTGGACTACACATGTGGCTGCCAGATGCTATGGAGGGACCTACACCAGTTTCAGCGCTAATTCACGCGGCCAATCGAAGCACACTATTTTAGGGATTGCCATTTACTCACTACCTATCGTCTGTCCTCTACTCACAGGCCTTATTCTGTTCCATGACCTATTGCCTTCTACATTACACCTATGTAATTACTTACTATACATCTTAATCATTGCTCTTGTACTTTGGATCATCTGTTTCTTAGTAATCGGATGGCTAACTTCTCCTCACCTACATTCTCTAACATGCTTCATCTTACTATTGACTTTATTAGCCTTCATTGTGACCCAATATGTTAACCTTGTGTTCTCAGTTTGTGTCAATACACTTAGTCTGATTAATGTCAATACCCCTGAGTATGTGATGTCTTTCACTGCTTTAGTGCCCACTAACCCTAGTGTAGAGCAGAAAGCTATGGGAAACACACACTACATTCCTTGGCATATCACATCTGCTATTGAGAAAGCACAGGCCACGTTGACTACATTCTATGATTGGGTGCCACAAGGCACACCTCATCGTGAGTTCTTGGACAACCACTGTGTACACTTGATCAAACCTGCCCCACACTTAAACAACATGGAACACACTGGAATCCCTACTCATCTATTTAGTAAAGAGTACTTATTAGCTTCAGACAAATTGATTGACTGCGCAGTACTACGATCTAAAACAGAAGTGCCTGATCAAGGTATGATCTATGCCTTCATCAACAAGGAAACTAACCGAATGTATGTAGGTTCTAGCATCAATATGACTTCACGACTACACACGTACATCCACTCTTGGGAGACTAGCCGCCAGCGTTTCTTAGAAGAAATGCGTACTACAGGAGGTGGGTTTGACAATTATCTGTTCGTACCTAATTACGAGGTACCTAACTATCAACTTCTATTCGAGTCTCTATACCCTGATGTTCCTCAAGATCCAAAGATGCGCTATGTTCTAGCTCGATTTACGGAGTATCACTGCCGTATCCTTGAACAGGCAGTCATTTACTATGCTAAACCTGAGATCAATGATCTAAGTACTACTGTAAGCTTTACCTTCCCTAATGTGAATATCGATACTTACACTCCTAATGCACTAGATCGTGCTCACCCTATCTCCGTGTTCACCAGCGATGGTCAACTCTACAACAAGTATGAATCTATCAATATTGCTAAGCGAGCTCTAGGTATCTCAGAACAAAGTCTAATTTGGGCACGTAACCGTGCAGACTATCTAATCTATTGCCCTAATCCAGGTCAAGAGCTACGTATTTTCGACCATGTCATCAATGATGTACTACAGGCACCTTTAAATTCTCACCAGAAACTAATGCCTATTTCTGGGGTATCCTTAGACACAATTCCTATGGGAGAGATTCATGCTATCTTAGACAACAAATCTGACTTATATGGAGTGTATGATAGCTGTACACAGTTCGCGCAAGATCATGATATCAACTCTTGGCAGGCCTATCGTTACTTAAACTTGAACAAGAGTATCCCTATTCTTGGAGGCTCAATTCTAGTCTATCTTTGTTGTAACCCTGCATATCGACAACAAATGTTAGATGTACAAGACAAACGAACATGGCCTGTAGTCTCTATTGACACCAAACAGGACAACCTTGTCCGATATCACGACAATCCTGCTGCAGCTCGTATTGAACTGTCACACTTAGTAGGTATCACTGACCTGAAACCCACTCGTAACTTTACCAAGGACTACATCACAGGTACTAAACGAGCTGGAGTTATCAAGTTCCGACGACGATTTCAGCTAATGTGGCTGAAAGACTACGACCCAAATGTATAATATAATCCCCTTTTTAGTGTAATAACTGCTGTGACCGCCTTGATTGGTAACAATCATGACAAATTTTACTCTATGCTGGAACGGCTTTGTGTCAGTAGTACTACAGTACTTAAAAACTGCTACACATCTGGCCAACCAGCAGGTCCTTGACCTCATCGACTACACGTAATGTCCTATAACAGGAATAAGATATAGTCAATGGTCTCAGACCATGCACACTTGTAACTGCTGGTGTTTACCTACTTCTACGATCTTCACCTCTACTTGAGTTTGCTCCTACTACACTAGTTGTAATCACTTGGGTAGGTGCTATCACAGCATTCTTTGCTGCTACTACTGGACTACTACAGAACGACATTAAACGGGTAATTGCTTACTCTACATGTTCACAAATGGGTTACCTATTCATGGCAGTAGGTATTTCACAATACTCTGTAGCTCTATTCCACCTTGTAAACCACGCCTTCTTCAAAGCTGTTCTATTCCTAGCTGCTGGTGGAGTACTTCACTCAATGGCCGATCAACAGGACATGCGACGACTTGGAGGTCTAATTAACCTTCTACCATTCACTTACACAATCATTCTAATTGGTTCACTAAGTCTAATGGCAATTCCTTTCCTAACAGGATTCTAAGAGTCCTAACAATTACACTATATTCTAGAATATGACATCATACTGTAACCTGTACTCAGGTCACATGGCAGTATGAAAGGTCTAAACTAGAAGGCTATACTGTCTCAGAGACTATACGTGTAAACCTTCACAGGCATGACATAGTCCTATCACTTAAAATAATAGTGATAGTCAACTTTATTTTCACTAACCCAGATGTATCACAACACGATCACATTCAACTTTGTTTAGACTCTCGAGTGCTTACATGGACAGATCTTTCTAACTTAGTATCTATGGTTAGCTACGTTTTCACTTGGTTATGGGTGTTACTGAAATGGGCATATCTAATTGTAGGGGTGCTTGTAGTAGCATTAGCACTATGTAATATTCCTCTATTCTACGGACCTGCTCTCATCTTCATTTACTCGGCTTTCTTCACTTACCTATTCTTTGTTGCTTTCAACTTGTTCCTATCTGTATCACTACTCATCATGTCTAATGTCAACGTTTACCATCTGTACTTAGGTTACGAGTATATTACTCAATCTTTACACTATGATCCACTTATTGTACCTTTAGTAGATACAGACCTAGAAATTAATGTGAACCTGCCTGCATGGCTATTTATGTGTTTACCTGACTTTTCTGTATTACATGCACAAGAGTCAAATTTTGACATCTTACGGGAAATACAACTCCTGGTGGGCAGTTAGTCAATACACTTTTGACTAGCGCTATCAATTCTAACACTACAGGTTTAAACATTTTCTTGACAGACACTGGACTTAAAGAGTCATTTAAACTCATTGAATTGTATAATGCAGTACCAACAAGCAGTCCGCTGCTGGATCATATTTCATTGATGTCAGAATCTAACTACGTCTTCCATACTACAGGAAATGTTCACTCGCAACCTTGGGTACTACGTACACACACTTTACCAGTCTCTAGCTTAGAAATTCTCTATTGTGCTAATGACTCAGGTGTATATATGTTTACTCACCCAGAATTTAACCATATTTCAATCGGTTCATCCTTGTCTATGAAATCTCGTAACATGGAGCACTATATCAGTATCATGCGTAAGCCTAAACTCTTTATGCATCAGTGGGTCAAAGAAAATGGTGGCGTAAATTCTTTACTATGGTCTCCTATCGTAACAGGACCGAACTATCTTCAATCTTTCACTAATGCTTACCCTTTACACACTCTAACACGTGGTGAAAACAACTTACTAATGGCTTGTTCTGTATATGTACCTCGTGTATATGAACAAGTACTACAATCACACTTTGTTCCTTACTTGAATGGGTCTGAAAATCTGAAACCAGTACTGTTCTTCAACTATTCAATGAACCCTACTGAACTAAACGTACACTTCGCAGAGTATCCTATCTATGAGATCTATGATGCAGAAGGAACTTACCTTAAAACTACTAGTATCAACAAACTAGAAGCTATGACAGGTCGAGGTCGTCATGCATTGACACGTTACATGAACTACATCCCACAAGATCCTTCACTACACTTTACTGAAGGTATGCTTACATTCCCTGACTTAGACAATCGTACCGGCTACTTACGACGTGTAGGAGATCCACTAGTACACACTTTACCTCCTGCCAAGACAGTAATCAAACAACCTCTAACCCTACCTAATGTAGACACTAGTCTCTTTGCACCTAACTTGATCTATGTATTTGAAGAAGATAAGAGACACTGTTCAACACTTTCACTAGTCGACGTGCTCTATTCCTAGAAATGTACTCATCTAAGGCACATCTTCTTGATAAGGCTAATTATACTCAATCACGTGAAATTTTACGTAACTATGTTACAGCTCACTTGAATAATGAGGCCTTGAATCGTACAGATTTAGGCTACTATTACTTTGCATCTCATGCAGAGTATGGGAAAGAGTATAGTCAAGACCTCTTCGTAGTAGACACTATCACAGGTAAAGGAGAGTACTTTGAGAGCATCACTTCTTGTGCTAAAGCATCATACACAGCACCTAACAAAGGTGTACGTAATTACATCAATGGAGTTACTACACCTAGCCAAGCCTACCAAAATCAAGCTTACATTCCAGCTGCAATGCTAATTGACGCACTACCAGATACTATCAAGCAAGTAGGTATTGAATATGATTTCAGCGACAAACTAAGTACAATTATGGATCTAAAGTCTACTATTCGACAAGACTATATTAACAGCATCCCTAACTACAAAGGACATGCTAAATCAGTTGCAATTGTAGTAGTTGATTCAATTACTTCTCTCGCAACTCTCTTTACTTCACTACACTTAGCATCAGAAAGTACTAGTTGTACTCGACAGAATATCAACAAATACCTAACAGGTCAATACAAACCCGTGAAATTACCACATCTGTCCTTCGTGACACATAATGACTTCCTCTCACTACTACCTATGGTAAGTTTACAGCCAAACACTCCTAGTCAGTTGACGACTGAACAAATCAAAGTTGTCCAAGACTATGTAGAAAAGACACGTAAAAACTACCATAGCCTATAATCCCCCTTTTTAAGTGATAGTCTACTCTAAAGACCTGATTCTTGAGTCAGGATATGCTACATACACAATGAGTGGACATATCGTATACTGGTTAGGTACACTAACAGCTATGATCACTGCCTTCTACTCATTCCGTCTAATTAGTATGACATTCTTAACAACACCTAACGCTCCTAAAGTAGATTACGAGCACACACACGAGCAAGACATGATTACAGTAATTCCACTAGTAATCCTTGCTGTAATGTCTATCTTCTTTGGATACATTGCTAAAGATAGCTTCGTAGGTATGGGTAGCGATATGCTAGCTACATCACTATTTGTTCACCCATCACACGTGACATTAGTTGAGGCTGAGTTCTCTATCCCAACATTCTACAAAAACTTACCAGCTATGGGTACAATTGCAGGTGCTTCATTAGCTCTACTATTCTACCACCGATTAGCTAACTTCACAGTAGACTTAGCTCTAAGTGATCTTGGTAAACGAGTATACACATTCTTCAACGCTAAATGGTACTTCGATGCCGTAGTTAACCACTATGTAATCGGTAAAGCCTTAGCACTTGGAGGTATTACATCTAAAGTACTAGATCGAGGTGCTATTGAACTACTAGGTCCATTCGGATTAACTAGCTCACTATATGGAGGTAGCCACACAATTGCTCGACTTGATACTGGAGTTGTAACACAATACGCTCTATACATCATGATCGGACTAATTTCTATCACACTTCTACTATTTGTACCAATTCTTTCTGGAGTATCACTAGACAACATTGGTGATCTACGACTAATTCTTATCTATGTAGCAGGATTACTATTTGTAACAGGAGCATCAAGCTCTAAACGAACTGCATAGAGACAACTCCCCTTTGAGATTGAAGGAGTACTATCTTGTATAATTCTGTGAGATGATCGACTAACTTTGATCTATATAAGATAGATAATATGACTATCCTAACTCTATAAGACAGTCTAATTAGTGACTAAATATAAGGATACTCTATAAGGGATGAGATAACATGGTATCTATATACTAGCGAGATTAGTTTAACGGCTAGAACATTGTCTTTACACGACAAGGGCGTTGGTTCGACTCCAGCATCTTGTAAGTAATGTCATTACTATTGTTTACTGATAGTAAGAGCATTAGTATACTTCTATTAGTACCATAAGTGGATTAGTTAAACGGTATAATCACCGACTCATGATCGGTAGTTCTGGGTTCGATTCCTGGGTCCGCGTATAGCCTATTATGGCCTTTAAATGACAAATAGAGACAGAGGATTGGTCATCTAGTGGTAGGATAACAGCTCTTCATGCTGTGCACGCAGGTTCGATTCCTGTCCAGTCTATATACCTTCTATATAGTGAGGGTACTTAATACAATGCCAGAGTAGTTTAGTGGTAGAACACGATCCTTGTAAGATTGTGGCCTGTGTTCGATTCACAGCTTTGGTAAGTAGCTCTTTCATAGACTTATACTCAATAATAGGTCCTGTTCCCCTCTACGAGGGGAAAAAAAAGGGCTCTTACCCTCCAGGTCTTTCTTACCCTTCGCGATTGCTCAGGGTGCGAAAACTATAAGGATAGCGAAATGGGTTATGGTCTAATGGCATGACGGGATTTTTTGGAGGTCCACGATACTTGTTCGATTCAAGTTAACCCAAAGCTCTCCTATACCTAATAGGAAGGGTGTTTAGCTCAGTGGTAGAGCGTCTAGCTTTTAACTAGATGGTCAACAGTTCGATCCTGTTAGCACCTGATTGTAGACACTCTACTCTATCATATGTAGGATAAGTCGCCTATTGGTAAGGGCAAACTGATTGCTATTCAGTGTACGGTAATTCGTACTGTAGGTTCGAATCCTATCTTGTCTGTATACGTACTCTACTCTACTCATTCCTACTAGTAGAGTGATGTATATGTATCTTATAAAGGATCATGACCTATAAGGATATTCAGGGGATATAGTATAATGGCATTACGCGGTGTTTGCATCATTGCGACGCTGGTTCGATTCCAGCTATCTCCATAAGTCATCTATCCGCTTTGTCAGAAGCAGTAAGTATAGAATAAATACGTATAGCCTTGGTAGCATAGTGGTAATGCACTGGACTGAAGTTCTAGGTAGTAAGAGTTCGATTCTCTTCCAAGGCATGTATGAGTGTACACCTCTAATGAAGGGTCATACTGTACATTCATAAATATGGGTAGTTTTCCTAGTTGGTTAAGGAGACTTACTGTAAATAAGTTAGCTATCGCTACCGCATGTTCGAATCATGCCTACCCAATTACACATTATATTAGATAATATACCGTACCACTCAAATAAAACACGACTACAAGTGTTAAAATTAGGTAGTACCTTATATTACTACTACTGAGTAGTGTTAGTATCTTATATGTCATAAACTAACATTAGACATGTATCTTATACTCTATTCAAAATAGAGTCCTTAAGTTGGGTTACAAAAGGGGGTTTAAATTGTTACATTTTTCAGCAGCACGTTCCCGTACCACTCCTATATTTCAACTTAGTCCAGATTGAGAAAGCCTACTAAAGAGACTCTTCCTATCTACACATATCAGGCTCTATACTACAGAGATGTAGCATAAGTATACTGATAGTTTATATAAGCGTCATCAATTTTCATAAACTCAATTCTTTCCCTTTACCCCTCCTCACAGGAGGAGTAACTTTGATGAGTAACCGTATTCGTACGGACAGATAGACATACACTCTATGCCCTGAGTGGCATGGTAGACTGCACCCCTATAGATCAATGCAGTACAATCTATCTATGTAGATAGTAACGGTGAACATGTAAGGTAGACAAGCTCATGTCACACAAGAATAGTAGGCTGTAGTTGATGTAGACACAGGCACTCTAATAGGCGATAAGTCAATATAAGATGCGTAGAATAGTGAGCAAATATAAGAGAGGGAAAGCACAAACTCTAAATCAAGTAAGTGAAGTACTACTAGTAGTTGCCATTGCTGTAGTGACACGAGCCGACCCTAGAGCTGAGTGAGGTACGAACGACGCTCTAGTAGTAAGGAGGCGAGTAGAGCCGATAGCTATAGTCAGTCCTGTTACTGTGTAGCATAGTACGGTTGAGAGTACACACCTGGCACAGCTGAGTAGCACTGCACATGAGAGCAAGTTACCCTTGTGGAGATAGGGTTGTAACTGGCTTCGTATGCTACTGTTGCGCATCTGATAGAGCCTTCCTAGCCCAGTACAGGCCATGTATGTCATATTATACTTGTCATAGTATCTTATATTGACCAAAAAGGGGGGTGTTAGAAGATAGAATTCCCAACTTGTACATGAAGTCCTTGTGTAAGTGAGGACGTACTAAGTCGATGACAGTTGAAAGACTGCCTTGGTATACACGAATTCGATACTTACCTTTCTGTACGATGAGACCTGTAAGGATAGAGTATTGTGCCAACAGTGCTTGAAGACGAATACAGTCATCTTTACTGAAATTATCGGTACATAGGATGAGCGTCTTGTCCGTGTAGTAGCCATCGTCCATGATCCAATGGGCTAAAGATAGTGGAGAGAACATTAGGTGAATGTCCTTAGGTACCACTTTGATGTACTTACCTAGATCAGGGTTCCAAATATACCATAGTCGATGCAGACAAGTAAGAGCAGGCAATGCTCGTGTGAAAATGTGGTACTGAGTGATGATCTTTTTGTGAATACTAGACAAGAATGTAGTCTCACGGAAGCCTGTACGTGACAGCTCTTTGTAGTAAGTATTGTATGTCTCAGTGACTTGTTCGAAGGCATTTGGACCTTTAGTCATCTCAAACAACACATTACCACGAGGCTCTCCATTCTTGACCTTCTGTCGTAAGCTTCCATCACCTAGCATGTTACCTGTTAAGGCATAGACAGTGTCCTGTCGTAGAGTTGTTGTGGCTAAAATAGGATCCATGTTGAGTAAAGCCTTGTCTTGAGGATCGGTAGGTAAACTTGATAACCAAGTCGCTAGGTTGACAATAGTCGTCATTTGTTGTGTAGTCATAGTCATTTGTTAGCTTTGATTAGAACCAGTCCCTTCATTTGACTCAAATTGAGTAGGTTAGTTGAACTAGATCCATACATGCCATAGGCTATGCCCTTGAACGTACAATTTGTAGTACTTCTCCGCTGATCACGAAGATGAAGGGGGTTCTATTATTACATTATTCAGCAGCACGTTCCCGTACCACTCCTATATTTCGACTTCATCCCAATCGAGATTAGCTGTTCGTTAAAGTAACCATACTTACATCTAAGTCCTTTACACAGAGATTTCTGCACAAGATTTACCTAGACTACCTATATGTTTCGTCTACCTTCACAACTAACGCTCTCTCCAGATGTGACGAGTAATTAGTACATCCCGAGTGGTATGTTCACCGTGGCGCATTACTCCACGATTACTCGCAATTCCTATTTCATGAGGTTAACTTAGCACCTCAATCCGTGTGAATTCCTTTGATGATTAGCTTATTGCCTCACATTGTAGAACTCTTCGCAGCACAACTACAGCCCTAAGCATAAAGGTCATGGGGACCTCTCTTAGCCCTATTCTACGACTATATCAGCCGTACACTGCTAGACAGTAACTAACAGTAAGGATTGCGCATGTTAGCGGATTTAACCAGACATTTGACAACACATGCTGAAGAGGGTCATGTAGCACCTGTCACTAATAGTAAACTATCAGGATTCAAGCTTAGGTAAGATGATGCGCGGGTCATCGCATTAAGTGTCATGCTTCACTGCGGGTCCTCGGGACCGTCTAATCATTTGGTGTTCTGTCGTGTGACTGTACTTCCCAGGCGGAGTGCTTATTGCGTTTGCTAAGAATCTCATCATATGACAAAATACTAGCACTCATAGTTTACAGCGTAGACTACCAGAGTATCTAATTCTGTTTGCTCCCTACGCTTTCGTACCTCAGTGTCAATCTCTAACTAGTTACCTGCTTTCGCCATTGGTAGTCCTTCAAGTATCAAAGCATATCAGCGCTACTCTCGAAATTCTGGTAACTCCTATTGGATTCAAGTTCTCTACTTACATTAGTAGCAAAGAACAACCTACGTACCCTTTACGCCTATTCACAACGAACAATGCTTGCCGTACCGGTGTAACCGCAACTGCTGGCACCGGGATTGGTCACGACTATTAGTAAGACTAGTCATTATCCTGCCTTACTACATCAATTGAACCTAAGCTCATATTGATTCTGGTTTGCACGTTCAGTCTTACGACCATTGACGATGATCCTCCACTGCTGCCCCTCAAATTAGGGTGTGGGACTTTTCATTCTCCACTGCGGGTGTTGAGACTTTCATCCTTCACCTTCACGTCATCGCCTTGGTAAGCCATTACCTCACCAACTAACTGCTGTGAACTAAGAGCATCAATAGGCGGACACGGTCCTTTACACGTAGTGCATATGGCTGATTAAGCCTCCTAAAGGTAGCATCCTAGTTATACTCGCCCGTACGCCACAACTACTTAAGTAATTGTAGACTTGCATGTGTCAAACAACCAGATAGCATTCGTTCGGGGCCATGATTAAGCCCTTAACTTTGTATTGATAGTATACCTCATCAACATTGTCTTAGAGGGATTACTATGGATTATACCTACACAAACACTACTACTTAGCCGATCTTACGACTTAGATTGTAGTTGAGCGTGTATGATTTACATGTTACTGATAGAGATTATGCTATGACTATCTTGTTAGTCTCTTATATACGACTAACTCTAATATTATATATGTCTCTTATACTTTAGATGCAAATCACTTACAGTAGCTGCATAACGTCTAACTATTTAGGTAGTCAAAATACATGAGCAATCTACTATGCTCTATCTACTATATTCTATCATTAGAACCTGTACTGCATTCTCTCAAACAGAAGCTGAAGGAGTGAAGAATAAGGCAACTAAGGTACATTCTATCTTTGTAATGCCTACATGTTGAACCTGAGTATCTTACTCTATGGTA